GCCCGGGAATAATATTCCAAAGCCTTTGTATGCTCTCCATTGCTTGTGTGTATAAGGCCTATGTTATAGAGTATATAACTTCGATCATAGGGATCAATTTCTAGTCGCGTAGCTTCATAATAATTCTGCAAAGCTTCCGCATAATTTCCTTCGGATTGAGCCAACATCCGTTACGGTCGTTCATTCTATTCAAAAAATCTCCGTTCCAAAACCGTACATGAGGTTTTCATCTCATACGGCTCCTCCCTTCTGTACATAGTACTAAGCGAAATAATCTATAGAATAAAAATAGAATTAGTCCCATCTCATTATGGACCGAAAGGGGCTGGTATTTTTCCAAGAAATCTCTAGCCAACCTTCCCGCAAGAGGTTTTTCTTAACACCAATGAATTCTATTAATGCTAGAGGAAAACGATAGCTCCAAGAATTTCTTTGTTCTCAACGCCTCCTATTTAGAGGAATTAGCCACTTCAACGATCTTTGATGGTTATAGGGGTATCCAAAGTACAAACCTGATGGCTGTTTGTTATCCCAACCATTCTTCCCAGCCCTGATACCGATCAGGAAAGGGCTAATTTCTAACAAAGTTTTTCTCTTGTTGATTCCTATTTCTAGGTGTAGTGCTTTTCTCCCCTATGCTGCCTATTGGTACTAGTAGAGTAGGATTGGCCTGTAATACAGAACCTATCCTGTAGGTGTAACCTTTCGCTCAATACTCAAATCTACAATTGAAGCATCTGAGGCCGCATCAATCGAGGATACACGACAGAAGGAATTGTTAGTTCACCTCACCTTCTCCAAGCGTGGGTTTCCTTTACTAATTTTGTTCTCTCTATGCGAACCCCCTCTCTTTCTCGTAAGACTGAGGTGTAGGTAGGGCTAAAAAAAAAAAGAGTCAAATCGCACCATCTCTATAATAAGTAAATGCCCTTTTTTCCCCTGAGGTTGTCGGAATTATTCGCAATAAAATATTGGCTACAATTGAGGAGGTCTTATCAATGAAATTTCCATTTATACGGGATCTAGGCATAATTCCCAACCCATTCTATATAGAATTGTTTTCATTCCTTCACAAAATACCATAAAAACAAACACATTCGATTCTTATAAATCGATCGATCCATATATATGCTATAAATGGATAAGAGAGGTATGGATTTTCCGCTCAGCTCAAATTGTGTCCTTTTCCTTCTGTTTGGACAAGAAGAGATATGAAATATTTGACTAAGATTGGATTTCATTCCACTTTTCTATTTCTCAACAATAACTTCTCTCATCAGCTATTTCGCGTTTTCAAAGTCATTAATTGTCTCATACCCTTTTTTAGATTCCGATTGTATGGCGTAGCGTACCTTATGCAAACAGAATTTTAGGGTTCCTTTATTTTATTATGGAATAAGAAGAATTCTTCCATTCTCTTTTTCTTTGGTTTGGGGAAAACCCAAACTAAAACTTTTCGAGGGAGCGGAATTCCTAGTAAAAAAATCCTGGATCCTTCCACTTAGATGAAAAGGAATTTTTCCAATAGAACCAAGGAACCCCCGAGCGGTTGTGGTTGTACCTGTACTGCAGGAATAGGAAAACTCGCTATTCACTCAGTTTATTTTCCATAATAAGATTATGTAGGAGAGATGGCCGAGCGGTTCAAGGCGTAGCATTGGAACTGCTATGTAGACTTTTGTTTACCGAGGGTTCGAATCCCTCTCTTTCCGTTTCTCTTAATTCATCAACGTTAACGATCACAATGTATCAAATCAAATAACAGTTTATTCCAGCAATAATACCTTTATTTAATAGAAATTCTCTATAGTAAATTACTGTGGTATGTAAAAGACACATAGAGGAAAGAACAAAAAAAAAAGGATCCTAGGGTTAATCCATTTCTGCTAGTTGAATGGAAAATACCAATTAAGGGCCTTAGGTCGATTTAGTTCGGGGAAAGGGGAAGAGGAAGAAAATTCTATGAACCTTTCCTTTTTTCATTAAGTTCAAGTCTTACGAGAGTAATATTCTACAACTAACAACTCATTTATTTTGAGACCGACCCACTTCCTATCTAGGATTTTTTTAACTAGTCCTTTATATTGCAATGTGTCAATCGTCAAATGCTTTGGCAATTTCCCCGGGTCGGATGAAGCAATAGAATTTTGAACCAGACATTTTGATCTTTGGTTATCCTTCGTAGTAATAATATCTCGGGGTTTGCAACGAAAACTTGGTATATCGACTATACGACGATTAACTAAAATATGTCTATGGTTAACTAATTGCCGGGCCTCAGGAATGGTTGAAGCCATACCCAATCGAAAAAGGATATTATCCAAACGCATTTCAAGTAATTGTAGTAAAACCTGACCTGTTGACCTTTTTGCTTTTCCAGCGATATGTACATATCTAAGTAATTGTCGTTCTGTCAGACCATAATGAAAACGCAATTTCTGTTTTTCTTGAAGACGAATACGATATTGCTCTTTTTTCCCAGAATGGAATTTTTTTTTCAGATTACTTCCGGATTTAGGTGTTTTTCTAGTGAGTCCTGGTAAAGCTCCCAGACGGCGTATTTTTTTAAAACGAGGTCCTCGATAACGGGACATGAAGACTCCTTTTTGATTTTATTGAAATTTCATTTTACACAATGAATTTCATTGTATTTACATTAAAGAATACAGCGAAATTAAAACTGAATTAAACTAAAGGATAAACAGAGTAAAATCTACTAAAGTACCACAAAAAATGGAATTTCATCAACATCTGGATTTTTTGTATATATATTATTTATTTTATTGTTTTGTATCTAGCAAAATTGTAAGGTAGAACCACAGAATAGATCCTGGATTCTCCATTTAATTCGGAGAAAAAGAGAGATTCTTGTTCATGGAACATCGATATAGAAAAAAGCCGACTATCGGATTTGAACCGATGACCCTCGCATTACAAATGCGATGCTCTAACCTCTGAGCTAAGTGGGCTTACATAACAGAAATAGTGTAACAAATAGAAATATGTATAGTATAGGAAATCTGTAAAATGTCAGATCTTAATTATTAATCTTAGCTATTAACTAGTTCGAAATTTAAAGTTCTACTTAGAAAAAAATACTAGAACTTCATAAAAATCAAGTTAGCTTGATATGCTTAACTAGAGGATATCCTTAAATAGGATTATAGAATTTATTGAACTTTCTTTTTATTTCTCTAATTCGCAAATTGATTTTTCTAATAGAATAAAATCTATTCCAATTTCTATATTGAATTTGATTTCAGATATTTTCAATTTGATATGGCTCGGACAAGTAATCTAATACATAGAAAAGAATAATATATATGAAAGATATAATAAAGAGAAAATGCGAATTTCTTGGCATTTTCATTCGATCATTATAGACATTTTTTGAGATATTTTGTTTTTTTTTGTTATTTCTTAATAATTTAATGATTAATATTTCACTAAGGAGAACATAGAATCATAGCAAATTAAATTGCTAATTCTGATTAGAAAAAAAAAATGAATATCAAGCGTTAGAGTATGATTTTGAATACTCTAAAAAAGAAGGGTGGGGGAGAGAAAAACTTTGGGATATATTGATTCGGATTGAATTGCAAATACATCAACGATAGAATCAATTCAATTCTGAATTGCAACAAGCAGGGTCTCTCAAATAGAGACGAACTGCTAGACTACGTCGAGTAATGAATTCAACGATTCCAAAAAAAAAAACTAAGAGATGGATGAAATTACACAAGGAATCTAGGTCTCAATCAAAGAAAAGGAAAATGGGGATATGGCGAAATCGGTAGACGCTACGGACTTGATTGTATTGAGCCTTGGTATGGAAACCTGCTAAGTGGTAACTTCCAAATTCAGAGAAACCCTGGAATTAAAAAAGGGCAATCCTGAGCCAAATCCGTGTTTTGAGAAAACAAGTGGTTCTCGAACTAGAATCCAAAGGAAAAGGATAGGTGCAGAGACTCAATGGAAGCTGTTCTAACGAATCGAGTTGATTACGTTGTGTTGGTAGTGGAACTCCCTCTAAATTAGAGAAAGTAAGGGGTTTATACATCTAATACACACATATGGATACTGACATAGCAAACGATTAATCACAGAACCCATATCATAATATAGGTTCTTTATTCTTTTTTAGAATGAAATTAGGAATGATTATGAAATAGAAAATTCAGAATTTTTTTAGAATTATTGTGAATCCATTCCAATCGAATATTGAGTAATCAAATCCTTCAATTCATAGTTTTCGAGATCTTTTAAAAAGTGGATTAATCGGACGAGGATAAAGAGAGAGTCCCATTCTACATGTCAATACTGACAACAATGAAATTTCTAGTAAAAGGAAAATCCGTCGACTTTATAAGTCGTGAGGGTTCAAGTCCCTCTATCCCCAAACCCTCTTTTATTCCCTAACTCTAACTATACTATAGTATTTATCCTCTTTTTTTCTTTTTATCAATCGGTTTAAGATTCATTAACTTTCTCATTCTACTCTTTCACAAAGGAGTGCGAAGAGAACTCAATGGATCTTATGCTATTCATTGAATAGATTTCTTTTTTATTATAGTATAGGCAAGGAACTTCGATTATTAACTCTATTTTTAAGTATTATTAAGTAAACCATGCACAATGCATAGGACTACCCCCCCCCATTTCCAAATTTGGAATTTGGAATACTTTATTGATTTTTTAGTCCCTTTAATTGACATAGATACAAATACTCTACTAGGATGATGCACAAGAAAAGGTCAGGATAGCTCAGTTGGTAGAGCAGAGGACTGAAAATCCTCGTGTCACCAGTTCAAATCTGGTTCCTGGCACAGAAAAAAAAAAAGGATCTACCGAATAGGTATTGATACAAATACCTCGAGATAGGTTGGAATACATATTCGTTAATAATATAGATAGAGTATGATTTATTCATCTAAGTAGATAAATCTCTAAATAGAGGCACTTCTTTTTCTTTTTAGAAAAGGGTAAAAATCTCAGGTTCT